CTAACAGAGGAACAAATAGTCAATTTGGAAAAAACTTATTGTCAGCCTCTTTCAGATATGAATCTATCTGATTCAGAAGGGAATAACTTGCATCAGTATCTCAGTTTCAATTCAAACATGGGTTTGATTTACACTCCATGTTCTGAGAAGTATTTACCATCCGGAAAGAGGAAAAAACGGAGTCTTTGTCTAAAGAAATGCGTTGAGAAAGGGCAGATGCATAGAACCTTTCAACGAGATAGTGCTTTTTCAAATCTCTCAAAATGGAATCTGTTCCAAACATATATGCCATGGTTCCTTACTTCGACAGGGTGCAAATATCTCAATTTCACCCTTTTAGATACTCTTTCAGACCCATTGCCGATACTGAGTAGTAGTCAAAAATTTGTATCCATTTTTCATGATATGATGCATGGATCAGATATATCACGGCCAATTCCTCAGAAGATTCTTCCACAATGGACTCTGATAAGTGAGATTTCGAGTCAATGTTTACAGAATCTTCTTCTGTCCGAAGAAATGATTCATCGAAATAATGAGTCACCCGTTCCATTGATATGGGCACATCTGAGATCAACAAATGCTCGGGAGTTCCTCTATTCCATCTTTTTCCTTCTTCTTGTTGCTGGGTATCTCGTTCGTATACATCTTCTCTTTGTTTCCCGAGCCTCTAGTGAGTTACAGACAGAGTTAGAAAAGATCAAATCTTTGATGATTCCATCATACATGATGGAATTTCGAAAACTTCTGGATAGGTATCCTACATCTGAACTGAATCCTTTCTGGTTAAAGAATCTCTTTCTAGTTGTTCTGGAACAATTAGGAGATTCTCTGGAAGAAATACGGGGTTCTGCTTCTGGTGGCAACATGCTATTGGGTGGTGGTCCCGCTTATGGGGTCAAATCAATACGTTCTAAGAAGAAATATTGGAAGATCAATCTCATCGATCTTGTAAGTATCATACCAAATCCCATCAATCGAATCATTTTTTCGATAAATACGAGACATCTAAGTCGTACAAGTAAAGAGATCTATTCATTGATAAGAAAAAGAAAAAACGTGAACGGTGATTGGATTGATGAGAAAATAGAATTCTGGGTCGCGAACAGTGATTCGATTGATGATGAAGAAAGAGAATTCTTGGTTCAGTTCTCCACCTTAACGACAGAAAAAAGGATTGATCAAATTCTATTGAGTCTGACTCATAGTGATCATTTATCAAAGAATGACTCTGGTTATCAAATGATTGAACAACCGGGATCAATTTCCTTACGATACTTAGTTGACATTCATCAAAAGGATCTAATGAATTATGAGTTCAATAGATCCTGTTTAGCAGAAAGACGGATATTCCTTGCTCATTATCATACAATCACTTATTCACAAACCTCGTGTGGGGCTAATATTTTTCATTCCCCATCTCCTCATGGAAAACCCTTTTCGCTCCGCTTAGCCCTATCCCCTTCTAGAGGTATTTTAGTGATAGGTTCTATAGGAACTGGACGATCCTGTTTGGTCAAATACCTAGCGACAAACTCCTATGTTCCTTTCATTACGGTATTTCCAAACAAGTTCCTGGATGACAAGCCTAAAGGTTATCTTATTGATGATATCGATATTGATGATAGTGACGGTATTGATGATAGTGACGGTATTGATGATAGTGACGGTATTGATGATAGTGATGATGACCTTCTTGATATTGATATTGATACGGAGCTGCTAACTATGACGAATGCGCTAACTATGTATATGACGCCGAAAATAGACCAATTTGATATCACCCTTCAATTCGAATTAGCAAAAGCAATGTCTCCTTGCATAATATGGATTCCAAACATTCATGATCTGCATGTGAATGAGTCGAATTACTTATCCCTCGGTCTATTAGAGAACTATCTCTCCAGGGATTGTGAAAGATGTTCCACTGGAAAGATTCTTGTTATTGCTTCGACTCATATTCCCCAAAAAGTGGATCCCGCTCTAATAGCTCCGAACAAATTAAATACATGCATTAAGATACGAAGGCTTCTTCTTCCACAACAACGAAAGCACTTTTTCATTCTTTCATATACTAGAGGATTTCACTTGGAAAAGAAGATGTTCCATACTAACGGATTCGGGTCCATAACCATGGGTTCCAATGCGCGAGATCTTGTAGCACTTATCAATGAGGCCCTATCAATTAGTATTACACAGAAGAAATCCATTATAGAAACTAATACAATTAGATCAGCTCTTCATAGAAAAACTTGGGATTTTCGATCCCAGATAAGATCGGTTCAGGATCATGGGATCCTTTTCTATCAGATAGGAAGGGCTGTTACACAAAATGTACTTCTAAGTAATTGCCCCATAGATCCTATATCTATCTATATGAAGAAGAAATCATGTAAGGGAGGGGATTCTTATTTGTACAAATGGTACTTCGAACTTGGAACGAGCATGAAGAAATTAACGATACTTCTTTATCTTTTGAGTTGTTCTGCCGGATCGGTCG